CAAATCGATCATAACCACTACCTACATTCCACGAAATTGTGCACCACAAATAGGAGCTAATAAAAAGACCCGCGATTCCGTAGAAAGACATCACAATTCCTTGTGGAAAAAAAACTATTTCCTGAGACGGAAATAAAGATATCAAATTTCTACCAAGATAACTCGAGGTTCCAACCAACAAGAATCCTAATGAACCTAAAAAAAGGATAACAGCCCAGCAGAAATTACTTGTTTTTCGAGCCCCCGTTATAGGTTCTATCCATATATGTTCTGATCGACAACTCATACTTGATCCAGTTGATTTTTTTGGAATTGAGAGAATACCCCAAATGAATTTGACTTTAGTCCTTTTTTTCCGAAGTAACTCGCATCAACTAGCACTAGTTTGATGTGATCCTTTAGGAGTAATTCATTAAATTCGTTAGATCTAAACTAATAACATACCCTTCGTATGATCTCACTAAAGATAGCCAAATAGATATAGATAGACCAACTTTATAGTTCAGCTATCCGTCGATTCGGGTCTATTTGGAAATAGCTAGAATCCATTGATCCCTATAGCATTTTCTGGAGACATAAGAGTTTTTCGGCGGAAGCCGCTTATACCATATTTTGCTAAATAGATATCTGTGTTATGATACAAGCGTCAGTTTTGAAAAAAAAAAATAGATGAGATTTTGTGCCATCGGCTCTAAACAATCTTGTTTTTTTGAACATGAAGAAATAAAGAAGCCATTGCGATTGCCGGAAATACTAGGCCTACTAAAGGCACCAAAACAGAGGGAAAGTTAAGAGTTGTCATAGAATGGGTACCTCGATTTACTATTTGTACCTGTTATTATTATTTATATTTTATATTTATAATATAAAGATATCTTATTATATATAAAGATATCTTACTTATTATAATTTGATAATTCTAAATTGGAATTATTATTATTACTTAATAGCTATTAAGTATAAATATAAGTATCTATCTAAGTGAGTATATAATGTAGTTTTTCATCTTTCTACATGAAAGATTTGAAAGGATATGGATGAGATATTATTTTCTTCATTTTTTGCTCTTGTCTTCGAATTTCATTTACTAAGCAAAAAGTTTCTTAAAAATGAATTAGATTCTATTTATATTTATAATTATATTGAATATATATTGAATATATAAATGAATTAGATTCTATTTATATTTATAATTATATTGAATATATATTGAATATATATTGAATATATTGAAGGGTTTGTTAGAATCCCATCCATCAGGGATTCTTAGTCAAAATAGGATTATCGTAAGATATAAAAAAAATAAAAAATTCTATATTTTATAGATTTTCATTATATATGACGAGAAGAGTATATTTTTTTGATTTGCCTAATTTCACGAAAATAAGAATTTCATCTTTTATCTTGTTAATAGAGGCTTCTTGATCAATAATCAGGAATATAGAAAAAGGGGCGGATTTTCTGTGACTTTTGATTCTTTATATAATTAGATCTTATGTCAACAAAGAAAACCCCATTTGTCTAATTTTAACTTGGATTCCGATAAACTAATTACTTGTTTGCTCAAAATAATTGAACTTAATGTTCTAATTTTGATTCAAAGGAAAGAAAGTGTGTAGTTGAAATAACTCACTCAGAACGCTTTTTAAAGGATTACGTGGTACGATTAGATCGAATAAGCCCTTCTGGAATAAATACTCGGCCGCTTGTGAACCCTCGGGTACTGTTTTATTCAATGTTTGTTCAATTACTCTTTTACCCGCAAAGGCAATGTAGGCATTGGGTTCGGCAATAATGATATCCCCCAACATACCAAAACTAGCTGTCACCCCACCGGTAGTAGGAGATGTAAGAATTGGTACATAGAATAACTTTTTATTTGATTGATAATCATATAAAGCAGAAGATATTTTAGCCATTTGCATCAAGCTCAAACTTCCTTCTTGCATGCGTGCCCCTCCGGAAGCACACACTATAATAAGAGGTAGAAATTCTTTAGTAGCGTATTCAATCAAACGGGTAATTTTCTCCCCGACTACGGATCCCATACTACCTCCCATAAACTGAAAATCCATAACCCCAATTGCTACGGTAATACCGTTTAGTTGCCCTCTGCCTGTTTGAACAGCCTCGGTTAATCCTGTCTTTCTTTGATAAGAATCGATACGATTTTTATAAGGCTCCTCCTCCGAATGAAATTCAATGGGATCCAGAGAGACCATGTCTTCATCCATAGGCTCCCAAGTGCCCGGATCGATCAAAAGTTCGATTCTATCTGAACTACTCATTTTCAAATGATATCCACATTGTTCACAAAGATGCATCTTTGATTTAAAAAATTTCTTATAATTTAATCCATAACAATTTTCGCATTGAACCCACAAATGCCGGTATTGTTGAGTTACACCCAGATGAGTAGAACTTTCTGGTATAGTTTGATCACTCGTTCTGGTATCCTCGTTTTGACTACTATTTCCACTTTTACCACAAATGGAACTAG